GAATCGTTGATCCAAGACCAGGATTTTTGGAGGACTCTACCGACCAGAAAAAAATCTGTAATTCTCAGCAAGGTTGTTTCTTTTTTTCTCCAAATCCAAAAATTCCTCTTATTTTATGTACAGGTTGTCAATTCAGCATTGGGTAAAAAAAGGACAGGGGTGCCCCCTTTCCAGTAAATGGTTCAAACCCTTTATATCGATATGAGTGTTCTATATCGGAATCGGATAAATTGCAACTATTTATTTTGAAAGCATCACTATACTAAACTAATATAGTGGTAGAAAGAATACCAATGTTGCGCCTGGACTTCAAACAATTGAGTTTTAACCATCTTAAGGATCCCACATTATTGGTTGATAGAGAATCAAAGTCGATTTCCCAATGAGTCACGAAATGCTATGGTTCGTACATATGATTTACGAATTAATTCAGAAGTAATTCGCCAGATAGTACACCTTTATTTTCAAGTTCTAAAGAAAAAAAAAAAGTGCAGCTGGTTGAATCCAGCCTTGTATTGAAATAAACAACTCGCACACACTCCCTTTCCAAAAAAGATCAATACGCCAAGTACTAGACTGAGATTTATTGGATTTGTTGCTAAAATATCGGTATTAAATCCGAAACTCCCGGCGGATGACCAGTGACCCAAGGAAACGAAAGAATCGGTTACATTTTTCATATGATCTCCTCTTATAGATAGTACTACTTGACCAGAGCTTATAGTACTTTGCCCCCCATTTTTTTTTGTTTATTTGATTTTTTTATTGACTTATTTCGATTTCATTTATCAGTATTCAATATAGAATATAGGAATTCTGGAAATTCCTATTTCTTTCTTATTTCAATTCAAGTTCCCAACCCAATAAGAAAATACTGAATTTGCTTAGTATTAGGTCCCAGGCCTTATGTCCATTGCGAAATGCCTCATTTGTAGCAGCACTTCCTAAAAACAAAAAAAGGAGTTTCCTTTGGACTAAGAAGGGGAGAAGGCGAGTGAATCCGCTAATTGAATTCCTCATCCTCAAATAAGTCCTTCCCGGAGTATTGTCTCAACGAATAATTGAAAGGTATGAATTGTAGGAGTTCAATTTTGATAAAATTCGAAAAAGCAAGCGACAAGACCCAAGACTGAGATAAAAAAAAAAGAAAAGAATTTCCCATTTCTATTTCGAGGATGAAACTAAACAAAAGGATTTGCAAATAAAAGTGCTAATGCCACGACCAGTCCATAAATTGTTAAAGCTTCCATAAAAGCCAGGCTGAGCAATAAAGTACCTCGTATTTTACCCTCTGCTTCGGGTTGTCTCGCGATACCTTCGACGGCTTGTCCCGCAGCAGTACCTTGACCAACTCCAGGTCCAATAGAAGCCAGCCCTACGGCCAATCCAGCAGCAATAACGGAAGCGGCAGCAATCAGTGGATTCATGGTAAGTTCCTTGCAAAAAAGAAAGAAATGGTTAATGATACAATAAACCATTGAATTATGACTTATTCTTCCTTCCACTCCTAAAGTAAGATCGAGCCGGTCGAAATAACTAAGACCTATGAGTGAAAATTCAAGTAATGAGAATATGGAATCGTCAGAACAACTTGGATATCTCATTTTTCATTCCTATCCGTGGAGTTTTTTTATCAATTCATAGGGTTCTGGGTCTTCCATTTCTTTATTCCGAAAGCCCTCTTTCATTTCTTCATCCTTTCTCTTTGATTCGATATGCCTGCTTTCGTCTGTTTATTCATTCGGCCCAAACGAAAAAGAGGGACTTTCTATTCTATTGGAATCCCCATCGAAATTCATGGTATGGTGTGGGGAAGGACAAAAGAGATATAGGTCGTTCATATAGATAACTAGTCACTATCTACTATCCCATATACACGTGTTTCTTCCATAACGTAAACCAAAGATTTCGATCTTCTATTCCACGGGCCACGAGATTTTATCCTTTTTCTAAAGATAGATAAGAGTTGGTTTATAGCCATTCCATATACTTAGTTCGACCCCCTAACCTATTTTTATGAAGTTCATATTCGTTTACTTTTCTTTATCATTATCCCGCATGACTACAAAGAGAAAAGAGACAAATTCATTTGTATGAATCATTCCCTAGAATAGAAAGATTTGATATCTAATTGCACGCAATTCATTTGAATTTTGACCAATCGTTGAAACTCAAAGGAAGTGGGACTGTAAAACCGCGTTTTTTGTTTAATAGAATAGCATGCCGGGACTAGATAAGATAAGATAAGACTTCTTAATACAAAATACAAATAATAAATCGTCATAGTGTGATTGACTGAACAAATCAAAATAGAATATTCATTGGAAGGGATATGACAGAAATCGGTCAAAAAAAAGGGAATCCTAGGAAAAAACTCTTTGAGATCCCTTTCCCTTTTTTACTATTTTTACTATATCAATAATAATAAATAATCTTTTTGCCTTTTTTGACTACTATTCTAGATCGTATATACTCTATTCTATTTGTATATATTATCCGTACATTGCATTGCGATAACGTAAAAAAAAAAAAAAGCAAAGCTAGTCAATGATGACCCTCCATGGATTCTCCTATATAAGCCGCGGCTAAAGTTGCAAAAATAAGAGCTTGAATACCACTTGTAAATAATCCAAGGAACATGACAGGTATAGGAACCACTGAAGGTACTAAAGAAACAAGAACAACAACTACCAATTCATCGGCCAATATATTCCCAAAAAGTCGAAAACTCAGCGATAAGGGTTTTGTGAAATCTTCTAGGATGTTAATAGGTAAAAGGATTGGAGTGGGTTGAATGTATTTAGCAAAATAACCCAATCCCTTTTTTGTAAGACCCGCATAGAAGTATGCCACTGACGTAGGTAAAGCTAAAGCAACCGTAGTATTTATATCATTGGTGGGCGCGGCTAACTCCCCATGAGGTAATTGTATGATTTTCCAAGGTAAAAGAGCCCCCGACCAGTTAGAAACAAAAATAAATAAGAACATAGTTCCAATAAAGGGAACCCAAGGACCATATTCTTCTCCAATTTGGGTTTTACTCAAGTCTCGAACGAATTCAAGGACATATTCGAAGAAATTCTGACCGTCGGTAGGAATGGTTTGCGGATTTCGAACGGCTATAGTGGCGGAACTTAGTAAGATAGCCATTACGAACCAAGAAGTGATAAGTACTTGGGCATGTACTTGGAAACCCCCTATTTGCCAATAAAAATGCTGGCCTACTTCGACACCGGATATATCATATAGCCCTTTTAGTGTGTTGACGGAAGATGGTAGAAGATTCATATTGACCTCTTACAGAAATAGAACTTAAAAAGCCATTATTTTGATTCAACCATCTCTTTCTCGACTCACCCACTTATATATTTCGGATACCCAGTAATTACAGACTATTCCCGGCGCTTTTTTTCTCTTTTGTTATATTCAGAAATTGTAACCAATTCGATAAATCCATGGAGTTCCTGAAGTAATTGACTTATCTTATTATTAATCAACAATTTCTTATATAGCTAGAACGGCCCTCACAAATTGCAGATATGAGTTTTTTAAGAATGAATCGGATTGACGCCCTAGCGTCATCATTGGCGGGAATCGAAAGATCTGCGAGATCCGGGTCACAATTTGTATCGATTAAACAAATTGTTGGAATTCCCAAAGTGATACATTCTCGAAGAGCGGTATATTCTTCGTGCTGATCAAGGATAATTACAATATCAGGCACCCCCGTCATATATTTGATGCCACCCAGATATCTTTGCAAGTGAGATAATTGTCTCTTCAACATTGCTGCATCTCTTTTAGGAAGACGGTTGAATCTTCCCCTCTTTTGTTCCGCTCTCAGGTCCCTGAACTTTTGAAGTCTCGTTTTCGTAGTGGACCAATTCGTTGACATACCACCGAGCCATTTTTTATTAACATAATGACATCGCGCCCTTATTGCAGCCGATGCTACTAAATCAGTTGCTATGATTTTGGTACCAACTAGTAAGAATTGTTTTCTCCTACTTGATGCATCAAAAAGTAAATCACAAGCTTCTGATAAAAAACGAGCAGTTCTCGTAAGATTGGTAATATGCCTACCCTTACGTTTTGTCAATATGTAAGGTGCCATTCTAGGATTCCATTTCTTAGTACCATGACCAAAATGCACTCCTGCTTTGATCATCTCTTCTAATTGGATGTTCCAATATCTTCTTGTCATTTCTCCCCACACTTTCTCTTTTTGTTTAAGAGACGAGGTACCCTGAAATAAAAAATTGTTCCGAAGGAACCTTCTACCGGAGATTTAACATGGATACACGGTCCGAGCGATGACTTCCTTTCTATTCCTTAGTTCTTTTTTATAAGAAGAGTAGGTAGTGAAAGTGAAATGAAAAGGATGAATCCCTTCTTAGGAATCAATAAATTCTGTCAATTATTGTTCTGATATATCTATCTCATGAAAATTCTTTGGAATTGGAATACAAGAAGAAAAAAAATCTTTGTGGTAGAACAAAATATCTCTCATACCCCCTTCGAATAGATTCTTAGTTTTCGTTTCCAACGAAATGTCGCCGTGTTGGCTGGAAGGGTGCACTAATCCTTTGAATCCGGTACCAACCGGTATCATACCCCCCAGAACAACATTTTCTTTCAGACCCTTCAACCAATCGATACGACCTCGTAGAGCCGCCTTTGCTAAAACTCGAGCAGTTTCTTGAAAACTCGCTTCGGATATGAAACTTTGAGTATTCAGAGACGCCCTCGTTATTCCCAAAAAGACGGCTCGATAACAGGCCGCTTCTTCCAACGCACGCCCTGTTCGTTCCGCACGCAACAACCCAATTAGCTCGCCAGGTGAAAAAACATTAGACATTCCCTCTTCTGAAACCAACACTTTTGATGTTATTTGACGTACAATAATTTCTATATGCCTATTATGGATCTGCACTCCCTGGGATCGATAAACCCTTTGAATCTTATTAACCAAAGAAATCCGACTTTGCGATATGGTTAGCTCAGCGCCAATCAAGAATCCCCAAGGAATCCCAAGAATTCTTGTTATAGATTCGTTCCAACCCTCAACCCTCTTTTCTAAGTTCATTGATATTGAATCAACCGAACGCGCTTCTAAGACTTGTTCTACTTTTGGAAGACCCTGCGTTATATCACTAGATCTTGATTTTTCATATAGAAATGTAAGTAAAGGATCTCCTCCGTACATTATTTCTCCATAATGACCATGAACGGTTGCTCCCGGAATAGCCAAATAGGGCTTAGCAGATCTTATTACTAAAAAGTCAACATGAATAATCAGAACCTGGCCAGATTTTAGAGGCGTCCCATATTGAGATATAGATAGATTTTCACAAAAAAACTGTCCAAGGCTAATTATTGTTGATCTTTCGTCACAATAATCGTGATGGAGACAATACCAATTCGAATTGAATGGATTCCAAATCCTGTTACTGCATGGATCAGGATTATAAATTCTCCCATTTTCATCCATTAAAAAATAGTGAAGTATTTGAAAATCCGCTTTTAGATTGTCAAGTAGCAAATATTTATTTATCAAGATCTGATTATGAGTTATTAAATAGTAAAATGAATAAAAATTCGCAATTTTAGGGACAACCCCTAAGGGACCAAATGAATTCCTAATTGGAAGTACGGAATCCCCTTTATTTGTATTTGATTTTTTTGTTAGATTCTTATATTTGAAATCGTCGAATGGGCCTATTCGAAAACAATTAGATGATGACAAAATTATCAAAGATTTACATTCCTTATTTCGATTCAACAACGTACGAATAGTTCCTTGCTGTTGGGTAAGCAATTGTTGAATCCTTGCCTTGGAATAAAAAGGATTGGTGCGATCTGCTCCATTAACCAGGATCAACTCGGACTCTGCCGGAGCATTCCTTTTTCTGGTATACGAAATAGGGGATTTCACTAAGTCCATTCTGATGAAATCTTGAATCAGATCATTTACCCTTATTTCAACAAAGGAAGCATGAATCTCCTCCATAGAAGAACCCTTTTTTTCTTGGCACCAATTCAATACTAAACAAGTTCGAACTAATTGAATATTTGTATGAGAAATTCCTCGAATTGGTTTGCCATTTCCACAAAGGATATAATTGACAACTCGAAGTTGCACATTATCCCTTTCCTGCAACGGATCCTGAGGGAAAAGCGTTGCGAAATTTATCCCATCCGCGATTTCATACCTAACTACGGGTCGAACTAAAACAAAATACCTTTTCTTAGCAGGGGCAATCCGTTCGACATAGCTCCAATTTTTCACTTTTTTTGATTCCTTTGAATTTTTTTTTTCCCTTCCGGGTGGTATCAAGATACCGCTCTGCCAGGAGATCTTATCTGTCTCTCCGGGAAAATAAATATCTCCAGAAAATATTTTCAGTTCAATCTTTTTTGTTTTTTTCTCTACTTGGACCAATCCGCCTACTCGGCTTCTTGTTTTGAAAGTGATTTCTGTATCTACCCCAATAATACTATTATTTCGTACCATTACGGAAGACGATCCGGGTAAAATATGCACTTCCTCGGGAATGCAAAAAATTTGATCTATTTTCGTTTGGTATTTTGGCATTCTTCGATACTCAATCAAATCTTCTTTCTTTACGCTCGAACGCGCCTCGATAGTCCCATATTTAGTAATTCCCGAACTCTTTCTTCTGTATCGGGGATCGTCGAAATAAGCAAGAATACTATTTCTATGGAAAATCCCATTTATAGGTATTTCAATCGAGAGACCCGAGGGGGTTATTAGTTCTTTTTCTTGTCCTTGATTATATTGGAATGGAATGATGAATCGATTTCTTCTCCTCTTTGACAAGAAAAAGAAATCAGAATTCCCGTGGAGAATGGCAGTATATGTGAGATTACAAGGACCGTTGGGTATGATTCGACCAGGTCCTAAATAATCAAGAATCCTCTCCCCGTGTTTACCAAAGGGCTCTGAACTCAAAAATGTGTTATATCTTGCTTGATCATTAGGAACTAATAGATTAGAATTAGAAATGGATTTTCCTTCAGCAGAAAGAGAATGAACATTCATTTGATCCTGATCCTTGTGGAGTGAAACAGAGAGCATACTGGATCTGTACGGAACCCCCGATACTATCCATAAATGACTTGTTTTTGGTAAGAGATGAACATTACCATATGTATAGTCGGGTGCATGGTACACCGCGGTACTCCAATGCATTTCTCCCTCTGAGTCAGAATAAATATGTTTTCGAACCCTATCTTTCAAATTCAAGGTGGATGTTCCCGCGCGAATCTCCGCAATCACTTGTTCTGATTCTACATATTGATCATTTTGAACTAAAAGAAAACTTTTTGGTGGAATAGTCACATTATGTAGAATATCTTGATCCTCAATAGTTACATATAGGGCTATATAACATAGAAAAGCAGGATGACCATGACATGTACGTGTAGGATGAAGCAAATCCTGATTGAATTTGATTTTTCCATTAGAAGGGGCTCGTACGTATTCTGCAGTACCGCCTGTAAATACTCCACCAGTATGAAAAGTTCTTAATGTTAGTTGAGTCCCCGGTTCCCCGATAGATTGACCCGCAATAATACCTACCGCTTCTCCCAACTCGACCAAGTCGTCATGAGTGGGACTCCGACCATAACATAATCGACAGATCCAAGATGTACTCTTGCAAGTAAAGGGGGTTCGAATAGATATTGGCTGCGCTCCACAGGCTATGAATCGATTCACAAGTACCCTACCAATATCTTGATTTCGGATGGCAATGCATCGGGAGCCTATATATACATCGTCTGCTAATACACGACCAATTAATGTTTGGATAAAAAATCTTTCTCTTATCATCCCATTTCGGGGACTTAGAGAAATACCTCGGAGAGTGCCACAATCTGTTCTACGCACAACAATGTGTTGAACTACTTCAACAAGACGGCGCGTGAGGTATCCAGCATCCGCTGTTCGTACAGCGGTATCCACAACCCCTTTCCGGGCTCCATAGCAGGAAATTATATATTCTGTTAAAGAGAGTCCTTCGCGTAAATTGCTTTGAATGGGTAAATCAATCATTTGTCCTTGGGGATCTGACATTAACCCTCTCATACCTACTAATTGGTGTACTTGAGATGCATTTCCTCTAGCTCCCGAAAAAGACATTATATGGACTGGATTAGAAGGATCGGTCATCCTAAAATTCAGATTCATTTCTTGGCGCAAGTATTCACTCGTAGAATACCATATCTCAATGGATTGACGTAATTTTTCTACCGCGTGTACACTCCCATACTGATGGTGTTTTTCCAAAAGAAAACTTTGTTGTTCAGCATCTTGGACTAGCCATCCCTTTGAGGGTATTGTTAAAAGATCATCAATGCCTAATGAAATGGAGATAGCAGTGGCCTGCTGGAAACCCAGAGTCTTTACTTGATCCAAGATATGTGATGTATATGCCATTCCAAAGTGATCTATTAATCTGCTAATAAGTCGTTTCATGGCAGTTCCATCCATTTTTTGATTGTGAAAGACCAGATCGGCCCGTTCTGCCATAAGTACCTCCCTATTCCAATGAGTAAGATTGCACAATAAGTTTGAGTCAGTGATTCAAAGACTTCCTTTCCTCGATCGCGATTCGCGTAGAAATTCAGGAATTATGATACTAGTTGATTGATAGAGAGAGGCCCGAATCGAATTTCCACGGGCATGGATATCATATAATTGTACCCTATGAGCAAGCCCGGTAAAACCCTTGTAAAGCTTCTTCTATTTCTCGATAAAAAGAAATATGACCAAGAGTGGTTCGAATATCTATACAAAGCATTTCTTTTTTGACATTTCTTACTATCAGATAGTGCCCATAAATCTCATCATAGGTACCCAAAGATTCAAATTGAACTTCGATAGGAACTTCTCTTGATGCAATGACGCGTTGATCTAGTCGCCACCGGAGCCACAAGGGACTATCTAAATTGATTCGTTTCTGCCGATAAGCCCCAAGTGCGTCATAGGAACTACAAAAATAGGGTTCTTTTGTATACTTATAGCTATTTTCGTCAATTTTTTCATTTTGATAGTTTCTCCGATTACATGGATTATACCTATTTGCACAAATACCTCGAGGATTCCCAATTGTTAATAGATACAGGCCCATAAGCATATCTTGGGTTGGTACGGAAATGGGATCTCCAATAGCCGGAGACAGGAGATTCATATGAGAAAACATAAGTAAACGAGCCTCTGCTTGAGCTTCTAAAGATAAAGGTAGATGAACAGCCATTTGATCCCCATCAAAGTCTGCATTAAACCCCTTACAAACTAATGGATGTAAAAAAATAGCACGCCCTTCCACTAAAATGGGTTCGAATGCCTGTATGCCTAATCTATGCAAAGTGGGTGCTCTATTTAGCAATACAGGATGTCCCTGCATAACTTCTTGAAGTATTTCCCAGACAATGGGTTCTTTTTCCAGAATTTTACTTTTTGCAACGTCTATGTTGGAAGCAACGCGTTGTCTGATTAGACCACGAATTACAAATGTCTGGAAAAGCTCTATTGCTATTTCGCGAGGCAATCCACATCTATGTAATGAAAGTGAAGGGCCCACGACAATGACAGAACGCCCCGAATAATCCACCCGTTTACCAAGCAGAGTCTGTCGAAATCTTCCCTCTTTGCCCTTAATTAGCTCTGAAAAAGACTTGTAAACTTTATTATGACTGTCCCTTATTGGTTGTCCGCGGAGCCCATTATCAAGAAGTGTATCCACGGCTTCCTGTACTAATTTTTCCTGACACCTGACTAAGTCCCTCGGCGTAAATCTACTTGGTATTAATAGATCGATAAGAGTATTGTTCCGAAAAAGAACTCTTCTATAAAGTTCATTAATATCTGAATTCATTTGTTTACCCTCCTCTAGCTGAAAGAGTGGTCTCAATTCGGGAGGAAGAACCGGTAATAGACACAAAACCATCCGTTCTGGTTCTACATTTGTTCGAATAAAATGCTTAGCTAATTCCATGCGTCTAACCAAAAAAACCTTTCTTCTTCCAATTTTTCTCTCTTTCCATTCATTACCGGCGGGCCCTTCGCCCCCTAAGTCTTTCCATTCGACCAATGAAGAATCTCTAATAAGTCCCAAATCCAGATCGGCTAATTGTTCTCTGATAGCACCTGCCCCAGTCGAGATTTCTCTATTTCGAAATCTATCGAAACCTTGAGTAGTAAAAAAAGGTGGGATACTGTATTTCCAAGATTGTATTTCGTATTCGAATGAACCTCGTAATCGTAAGAAAGTGGGTTTTTTAGCAACAGGCCTCGCAAAGGAAAAATTGGGATAGGTTCCTATAGGATTTCCCCCCCTTCAAAATCGGACGTGAGGGTTTCCTCTCATCCGGCTCAAGTAGTTACGCCAAATAACGATAAAGGGGGGCTCTCGCTTTCCCATTTTTTTTTTTCTAGAAAACCCCAACAAGATCTACTCCTTACTCAAGTTTCCGGTGAGGACCAACCAACATTTCATTAATACATCCTTCCTTTTTATTTCTATTTTATGAATTCCTGATTCGGCAATTTAGGACATAAATGAAATGGGAAATTATTGAGTAGTCTACTTCCCTTCGAATGAGGAATCCCCTTCTTAAAAGAATACCTCGGAACTCAGAAGGAATTTACTTGTCTATGTATCGTTCTGTTCGATCTTTTAGGTCCCTACTTAACCTCGACGGTTATGTCATGATTTAAAGCCTATATGCGATAGATAGGCTTTCGCAACCATGCCATATTTGTTTACTTGAAGAGAAATTCTTTCTATATGGAATGATTAATTCCACGTAAAGAAGTCTTTTTAACGAGGTACAACTAGCAATTCCTATTTATCTGTTATGGAATCAACCATAGATCAATTCCCCTTATTTTGAGAGTATTGAATACACCCATAATAGGATTCTGAGTTTCATGCTGCTCCTCCCAAGAGACATGTCAGAGCTGGGGCATCCCAATGAGATTGAACGGGATGACAGTTTCTTATTCCGAATCTGTAAAATCAAAATTTCGATCAAATCACACATCGCAGTATACGAGGCCCTCTAATTCTTTAAGCGGTTTATCTAAAAGATTCGCGATATAACTAGGAAGACGTTTCAAATACCACACATGAGTTACTGGGCATGCCAGTTTAATGTATCCCATTTGATATCGTCGTACCCGAGTATGAACAAACTCGACTCCACATTGTTCGCAAAATTTCGGTTCTTCTTTTGTATCTCTGATTACTCGATAATTTCCACAAGCACAAATTCCACTTTTTATAGGCCCAAAAATTCTTTCACAAAACAATCCATCCTTTTCCGGTTTATTGGTTTTGTAATGATAAGTATGGGGTTTTGTCACCTCTCCAACCACCTCTCCATTAGGTAGGATTTTATTAGCCCAGGCAATTATTTGTTGAGGAGAAACTGATCCAATTCGAAGTTGTTGATGTTTATATCGGTCGATCATAGAAGAAAAATTCTGATTCATTCCAATCAAACTTCCTTCCTATTAATCTGGAAGTTCTTCTCAGATACAAGGAAATGGTTCATTTCTAGAGCCAAAGATCGTAGTTCTCGAACTAGCAATCGAAAAGATTCTGGAGCATCCTTCTCTGGCTTAGCTATCCTTCCTCCATTGATCGTAGTATCAAGTACTTCCTGACGAGCTCGAACATGATCAGATTTATAAGTAAGCATCTCTTGTAAGATATGAGCAACACCAAATCCCTCTAGAGCCCAAACTTCCATTTCTCCTACCCGCTGTCCCCCTTGTTTGGCTCTTCCTCTAAGAGCTTGTTGTGTAACAAGCGCGTACTTTCCAGTGGAACGCCCATGGATTTTATCATCAACTTGATGAATTAATTTCAAGATATAGGCCTTTCCTATTAAAACAGGTTGTTCGAAAGGATCCCCCGTTCTTCCATCAAATATTCTGCTTTTTCCCGGATATTCGGGTTCAAATACCCATGGATTCGCTGTTCGCTTACCGGCTTCATATAATTCAGAAAACACGAGTTTTCTCGAAGCCTCTTGCTCATATCTCTCATCAAAGGGCGCTATTCGATAATGCCTGTCTAGCAGATCCCCCGCTAACCCGAGCGAACACTCAAATATCTGCCCTACATTCATTCGTGAAGGTACTCCTAATGGATTGAAGACCATATCAACAGGTGTTCCATCTTGCAGATAGGGCATATCTTGTATAGGCAAAATTTTGGAAATGATACCTTTATTCCCATGCCTTCCTGCTACTTTATCACCTACTTTGATTGCACGTTTCTGTGAAATATATACACGAATCGTTTCTGGATTATAACTGTAACCCCCTTTTTTATGGACCCATCTCACATCAATAACTCGACCTCTGCTACCTATGGGTAATTTTAGACACGTTTCCTTTGTGGTGGATACCGGAATACCAAGTATGGCTCGTAATAATCTAGCTTCCGGGGCAGATGAGGATTCTTTCGCCATCTGCGGCGTTAATTTGCCTACTAAAACATCGCCCGTTTCTACCCAAGAGCCCAGCATCACAATTCCACTTTTATCTAAATTGCGAAGTAAATGGGCCTCTAAGTACGGTATGTCATTAGTGATTCTTTCGGGACCTTGGCTTGTCACATGAATCTGAATTTCATATTTCCGTATATGAAAAGAAGTATAAATATCTGCATATACCAGACGTTCGCTAATGAGTACTGCATCCTCAAAATTGTAGCCCTCCCAGGGCATATAAGCCACTAATATATTTTTTCCTAAAGCGAGTTCGCCGCCAGTTGTAGCAGTACCCTCCGCTAAAATTTGTCCTTTTTTAATGCATTTACCCCGCGGAACCCGGGTTTTTTGATGCATACAAGTATTTTTGTTGGAACGTTGATACCTAAGCAAGGGAATGCTTAGAGTGTCTCCATTACCTGATAAAATGATCTTGTCAGTATTGGCATAAATGACCTTTCCCCCGTGTTCGGCTATAACGGAAACCCCCGAATCTAGAGCCACATGGCCTTCTAACCCAGTTCCAACAATGCACTTCTCGGATCGAGAAAGCGGAACTGCTTGACGTTGCATATTAGAACTCATTAAAGCCCGATTCGCATCATTGTGCTCGACAAAAGGAATGAGGGAGGCTCCAATAGAAAAATATTGGAAGGGAAAAATGCTTCGAAGCTGAATCTCTTCCCATGCAATAGTCAGGAATTCTTGACGGTATCGAGCCGGAACACCCTGCTCTTCCGTAATACCACGATTTACTGCTAAAGAATTTCCTGACGTTACCATATAGTATTCATCCAGACTTGGGGATAAATAAAGCACCCGCCCCTTTTTTGATCTCTCAGAAATTTCATAAAACGGTCTTTCTAAAGATCCCCAATGACCAAGCCTCGCATGAATTGCTAAGGATCCAACGAGTCCAACATTGATTCCTTCAGATGTATCAATTGGGCAAATACGCCCATAGTTACTAGGATGGATGTCTCGTATCCGAAAACTAGCAGTTCGCCCTGTCAACCCCCCAGGACCCAAATAACTGAATTTTCGCCCATGAACTATTTGTGTCAATGGATTTGTTTGATCAAAAACTTGAGATAGGGGGTGTAGGCCAAAAAAGGATTCATAAGTGGTTGTTAATAGAGTTGAAGTTACCAAATAATGAGGAGTTGGTAGCCTTTTTTGCTTAATTGCTCCACCTAGAGTTTTTCGAACCGCATATTCTAAACGAACCATAGCCACTCCGAATTGATCCTGTAAAAGATCCCCTACAGAACGAATACGTTTATTTTTCAAGTGATTCATATCGTCAAGCGTACCCATTCCAAATTTCATTCCGATCAAGTGATCCGCAGCTGCCAATACATCCCGTGGTAACAAAAATGTAATGTTCTGAGGTATATCAAGATTCAATCTCCGGTTCATATTTCGTCGCCCAACCCTTCCTAATTCACATCTTTGTTGAAAAAATTTCTTTTGTAATTCCTTACATAAGGACTCAGAAAATACTGGGTCCCCGCCGACACAAGCAAATTGTTGATAAAATTCCAAAATAGCATTTTCTTTTGACCCCATTTTTTTTTTCTCCTTATCATTCGGAAAAGACACGAAAATTTCTGGGTAGCAAACATTTTCTAGAATTTCTCTTAGATTCGAACCCATAGCTGATGATGGGACTAGAATAGATATTTTTTGTTTCCTACTCACGCGCGCCCATATCCGTGCTTTTCTATCAATCTCTAATTCTGATCTTCCTCCCCAATCTGATATTATGGTAGCGGTATAGACCGAAATTCCGGTATAGTCCAATTTTGAACGGTAATAAATACCGGGACTTTGCACTATTTGATTGATCACTATTCTGTATATTCCATTTACTATAGAGGTTCCCAGGGAATTCATGAGAGGAATGTTTCCAATAAATAGGTTTTGTTCTTGCGTATCCTTGCCGGTTTTCCAACTTAAGCCTGCGGGTACATATAATTCCGAACAATATGTGAGTGATCCATGCACAGCATCTATTTCTTTTATTAAAGGCTCTTGTAATTGATATCTTTCCACAAATAATTGAAATTCCATTTCTTGATCTCTATCCTCAATTTTTGGAAACTTATCAAATTCTTCCATCAAACCCTGATTGATTAACCTACAAAATCCCTCAAATTGTATCTGACTAAACCCAGGTACTGTGGACATTCCCTCGTTTGTATCTCGAAGCATCTTTACTTTTGTTTCCTATTTATCAAAAAAATCCCATTCATTGGCTCATTCTTCATCGAACCATATGGATCGATCTAGCAATGATGGACTGGATATTCTGTTTACTGAATCACATAAAATCTTATTTTAAACAACTTCATATATATATGGAATATCTAAAATATGAGCGGAGAAAGAAAGAAAGAGAATTTTCTACTCAAATTTGAATTTGCAAGAGATAGAAATAAATGGAAATGGCTTGAGAAAATAAAACATTCCCGAACAAAAAAAAATTCTGCCACTTAGACTTATATTAGGGAATCTTGTATAGATGAATAGAAAAGTAATAATAGAATAGAAAAAGGGATGCTATTTCTATCTATTATGATATTATGAGCCCGCTGGATACCAAAAAAGTAAATGGACTCAGGATTTTTGATCCCTGCTCTATCTATGAATGCAATAAAGGCAGAAATGATCCGCAGAGAAGAGATAGGGTGTGTTTCTTAGTTGAATTCGTGGAATCCAATTGGAGTGCGCAAGAGGAACTGTATTTAGTAAGAACACGCAGCTATTTAGCTATCCCTATAATCGCCTATCCAAATTCTACTTACTTTGGCAACCGCGCTATATATCCTAATTTCTATTGGATATTCAATAGATTCAATCTTCGAATCCTCGTCGCAAGGATTGACAGTCTTTGAAGAACGGAAGCACGGCCATTCCCTTAATCGCTTTCTAGGAATATCATATATAAATAAGATATCTAATTAGGTATATCTGCGTAATAATTTTTGTTATATGGTTGACATATACACATAATTCTTGTTATTATTGTAAGTGAAAAGGATTCAATTAGTGAAAATAATTGGCACTGATGGGTTGTGTCTCAATTTTATTGTCTTATGACACTAAGGAAAGGCTATTTGAGATAAAAAAAAAACAAAACTTTCATGAATTCACAGTCTATAGTTAATGGTTCCAATTTTCCTTTCTTTTGAATTTCTGTGACAGAAAAGAAAATTTGGCTTTTCTGTTTTCTCTTTCAATAAAAAACAAAAAAAAGAAAAAGGGTTTTGAGATTTATTAGAAAAGGCATAAGGAGAATGGGATTCATCGAATCCAATAAAAAATGTAAAAAATGCCAATCTCCCTATATTTTTCGTTTTGGCGGCATGGCCGAGCGGTAAGGCGGGGGACTGCAAATCCCTTTTCCCCAGTTCAAATCCGGGTGTCGCCTGACCAATAAAAACTCGAAATGCCTTTCTTGATAGCAGACAAATGACCCAATTCTTGCCCAGCAAAAGCAGAGGAAAAGGGCTAGAACTTAGAACTGCCAATACTTATTCAATTTTCAGAATAGGGGCTTTTCTATTTTATAAAAGGCTGTCAATCCTTGCGACGAGGATTCGAAGGAGGATTATGGTATAGAAGAACTAGGCTGTGAGGACTTACATTAATAGTGTAGTCTATACTGACTGAGCCTTGAATTAGATAGTGAAACGGGGAATCAAACAAATTCAGTATAAGAACTTGTTATGGGTAGATTTATTGGATTGCTTCATCAATAACCTTCCTTCGGTTAGAATTCCTTTTTGCCTCTGCGCCATCGATCGAGTTGATTATTATTAGTGATCAATAAGGGGAGAATATCTTCATATTCTATAGAGATAGAGATAGGGGACATAATTCATATGGATATAGTAAGTCTTGCTTGGGCTGCATTAATGGTAGTCTTTACATTTTCCCTTTCACTCGTAGTATGGGGAAGAAGTGGACTCTAGAGTAACGGCTAATTGAGTTGAGTAATCGAACTTTATCAATAGTCTCTTTCATAGATCATTCTCCAAAAGCGTTTTTTCAATTAATAAAAAAAAAGGAGATCCTTTTTCCAAATTAGAAATGCAAGATATGAAGAATATCTTTTTAATCAAAGAAATATTTGAAATATTTCAATTTATCCCATGTTCCTATTTTGATGAACTCTAGCCACTAGCTATTAACAGAATCAGATATGGATATTACAATGAGTAAAAACCCGCCCCCTTTTTTATTTGTTTCCCTCTTTATTGCTCAAGCATTTAGACTCTTAGAAATGAGAAATCATATTGAATTTACGCTTTATTGACTCAGTCCATATCATGGTTCACACGTTAGAAATAGTTGGAATCTACTACGATTTTTCTCAATCTGTCTGAACAATTTCCCATAGAATTGCTTGACTCATCTCTTAATGGTCCATTTTGTTTTGTCAGATTGATTGAGAAAAAGGGGATTACTCGCTTTCTTTTTTTTTCTAGAATTTTATTCGGTATATGCCCAGACCTTCCTCTATTGATTTGATTTCTTCGACAGCTCCCTGGGTCCCTCCCTATTGGAAAAAATAAGAAACCGAGTAATTAGAGCCGCAACGCACGACATATAAGACATAAGAGTCAAAGCGGACATTCGGTTATCTCGGATTGGTTGGAATCACGACAAATCAAATGGATGGATCAAAAAACTCGAATTCTTAGGATATTATGTCAGAATTGGGGGTGACTTTTTATATATACATTAGACATATGTGATTTTTATGTACCTGGATGAATATCCATATTATAGATGGATCCATATTCAATAGGAAATGAATCTTATATTATATATATTTCTACAGCCGAATCATCAGTCTCACTTTCTAGAATATAGAATAATAGACATTTAGTATGGTAGAAAGAAATAGATCTATTTCTTTCTACCATACTATCTATCGGATTTCATATACTATAACTGTTGATTCTAGTCCGCTCATTTAAGACTAGAGATTTCAATCTCCTTTCATTTATTCCATCAATTGATAAGGACTAAGAAGCCGGGCTTGATTCAAATTAATCCTTTTGACTGACCGTTTTTACGTAAATGATAAGTAAAAAAGCCGTAGGGATTAGAATGAACAATGCAGTAGCAATAAATGCGAGAATATTTACTTCCATAATTTGATTTTATCATTTTTTTTTTATTTCATAATAACTCGGGATCTAATCCCATAGAGAGTCTAAATCTTTTGTCTCTCACTTCGATAGTATGCAATTCCCCCCAATGGTATTAAATTGGATCAATGTCATGAATAACAATATCTCAGCTATCAAATCAATTTTTCATCAAGAATTGAATAGTATAACATAGGAAGATCTTTGATACATACGCAATAAAAAATGGAATTCCTGATCCAATCAAGAATCCTCTTTGGTTTTTCATTCTTTGTTCCTTTTATTTTCTATACCCCCCCGTCTTCTTTATAGAATCATATAACGACCATATGACCTATCTTACACTTCCGTTGATCACAAACCCAATCAATATTGTAGAAGTGAAATGGAAATAAAGAGGGAATTCCGTTCGAAACTTTGTTTTTTATGACCCAATTTCCTTATAAGACAAAGAGGTTTGATAAGGACGGATCCCAATAGAAAAGATCCAATACTTTGACAAATTGACTGTTTTGTAATTTGTTCTTTCTTCCATAGGACCTTTCAAATAGGAAGAAAAAGGATTATCCATTCCCTCACTAAGCTAAGTCTGGTAGATCCTTGTTTGATCTTTCTTTTAGTAATACCCCCTTTTTCGGTCCTAGAACAGATATATAATATGAAAAATTCAATATGAATTGAGAGTGCGATAGATTATTTCCAATTAGAAATTGATTTTCTATAAACTTGAAACTCGGAGTTAGGGGGAGTGGGGGTACTTTGAACCTTTCAAGCATTCCGCCGGGTTAACTATGTGAAAGTGGGGTTGATTTTGTATCGTACAAAAACAAAATATGAATCCTAATTGGTGTCTGTGCTCCTGTAAAACATATGTTTATTCTATAAAATGGATCAGGGGCAAGCGAAAAACCCAGACAAGTACGGCATTTCCCGGAATCCTTAATTGAATAGGGTGCTACCAATAATTGTAGCAATCTAAATAGGTCTCTCCCACATCCCATCAATCGGTACGGTACAAATTGAATGACTTGAAATTACCAAAAGGCAAAGGAAAGCAAAAAAGAAATAAGGACCCAGCACCGGGAAGGAGATCCTGCTCCGTGTCCCTCTTCACAGAAAATAGAGAGATGAATTGATGGATTCATCAGATTCTAGGTCGGGACTGACGGGGCTCGAACCCGCAGCTTCCGCCGTGACAGGGCGGTGCTCTGACCGATTGAACTACAATCCCAGATAAATAAGGCGTGGGGCCTACATATTTTGAACGGTTTCATTCAATCAAACAAGTTCAGTTCTATCTAGAATCATCGTATTCTAAGAGAGAAAGGGGTGATATATTACTATCAATCTCCATGCGAATATTGATTTTAGAGGGAACGAAACAGGTTGCTAGTAATCCTATTGGTTGTTTGTCAAATCGCGTCAAATCGATTGATAATAGCTATTTTTTTTTTTACTTCTTTCTAGTTTCAGATGCTTCGGGAGAACAAATCAAATTGGAAATAATCTCATGATGGATCGGCGAATTTTTGGGCCGAGCTGGATTTGAACCAGCGTAGACAAATTGCCAACGAATTTACAGTCCGTCCCCATTAACCACTCGGGCATCGACCCAGGAAGAATCAATTCGAAACTTATTGATAATCCATGAGCAACTTCCTCTCATAGTACCCTACCCCCAGGGGAAATCGAATCCCCACTACTTCCGTGAAAGGGAAATGTCATCCACCTTTTGACCATGGGGGCATACCTGCTCGGATCGCCACCATACTATGCTCATTCATAGTATGAACAGTTTTTTGGAATTGTCAATAGAATCTAATGGTGTGACTAAATCCCACAAAGCTTTCTATCTTTCGCGATTCCTATCTATTTTCCTCTTCACTCACCTTTGATGAACAACCCTTACTTCATTATATTCTAATGAGGTAATGCTCTAATACCCCAGGAACTTATTTGTACCGCTAAAAATAGGAAACACCTCTCTTCAACTTTTACTCATCAATTCACGTATTATTTTATTATAGTATTATAGTAAGATATGCCTCTCTCTATCTCAGACTAAGACAGGAGATAAGGAAAGGATAGAAAATCGAAAATTGATAGATAGTTAAGTGTAGTTCCGGATAAAAGTTCCATGTATTCATCACATGATTCGATGAAACATCAAATAGAATAAAATCTCTTGGATCTATAGTTGAATTCTGTATCAAGTAATTGAATCTCGCTCGGATGGGATTCAATAAAAAAGCAATTAATTAGTCTTATCCATCCCATACTTCCTCAAAAATTCTTGTTTCTGAATGAGAC